ATGACAACATATTCACGCTTACAATTTTTAGATAGGGCAAATATTACTAGCTCTAGAATGATTATTTTTCATGATTTTACATTTTCTATCTTAATGTTTATTTTAACTTTTGTTATTTTTATAACTTTTTCTAGCGTAAGTATATATAAACATACTAATTTTTTTAAGGAGTATAATTTTAATATATTAGAAACAATTTGAACTATTTTTCCAGCATTGGTACTTTTAGCTTTAAGAGTACCTTCTTTTTTAATAATATACTTTTTAGAAGGTGAATTAAAAGGTGATTTAACCGTAAAAGCTGTTGGTCATCAATGATTTTGATCTTATGAAGGTGATGATTTAATTAAATTTGATTTTGATTCTTATATAGTAAAGGATGATTCATTAAATCTTAGAGATAGTCGTGTTTTAGAAGTAGATAATTCTTTAGTTCTACCTTTGATAACTAAAATTCGAATAATTATTACATCTACAGATGTATTACATTCTTGAGCAATACCTTCCATGTGTCTTAAAATAGATGCTATTCCTAGGCGTTTAAATACTATAAATATTATATCATCTTATCCTGGTTCTTTCTATGGTCAATGTAGTGAGATTTGTAGAATTAACCATAGTTTTATACCTATTCATGTTGAGTTTATTAGGTGGAAGGATTATATTAAAATATTAATATTAGGGTAAACATATTAGTAAAAATAGTATATATATTTTAATTATTTATATTTGAAAAATATAAGATAAACGGTTAGTTTTTTTTACAGAAGTGGTAATAATATTTTTTTTTTTTTTTTTTTATTTCATTATTTGTTTTTAATTCACCTTTATATATATTTTTTTTTGGATTTTTTTTTTTTTAATTCTACTAACTTATTTAAGGTTTAATATAATGAAAAGGGAGTTACAAAGTATATTTATTATTAAGCAAGATACTTATGAGTGTAGGTACAGAGAGTTATTGTACACACAAAGTTTTTATACTATGCAATTTTTTCTAATTGCTTTATCTTTTATGCTTTTTGATTTAGAGATTATTTTTGTTCTCCCTTTTATTTTTTCTGAAATTTTTAGATTCTTTTCTTTTTTATTCATTATTATTTTTTTAACAGTACTTATAGTTAGGCTTTTATTTGAATTTAAAATAAGCAAGCTTCTTTGAGTTTAAATAACTTTTAAAAGTATCATATGTTTTAATGTACTATAATTACAATATAGTTAAGTGTTATTTTAAGCACCTTTTAGTTATATACCTACTAATGTGGCGGAAGAGTACGCGTAAAAGCTAAGTTTTTATAATAAGTATATAACAATATTTCATTAGTAAGTAAGAATATAATTTATAATAAAAAATATTTAGTTTGAAACTAAAAAAAGTTACTGAAAATAACACTAACTGTTCTTGTTTGCGTAACACTCCTTTTCATTTAGTTGATAGTTCCCCTTGGCCTTTGTTTAGATCTTTTGCTTTCTTTTTTTTTGTATCTAGAGCTTTGTTTATGTTTAAATTAAACCTTATTTTAAGTTTTATATTAAGACTTTTATTTATTGTTTTGATTAGTTTTTTCTGGTGACGTGATGTAGTTCGTGAATCTTTGTTTTTAGGATTTCATTCTTATCAGGTGCAAAGGAATTTATTATTAAGAATAGTATGGTTTATTAGTTCTGAAGTATTATTTTTTTTTAGATTTTTTTGATCTTTTTTTCACTCTTCTTTAAGAGTTAGTGTAGATTTATTTTCATCTTGACCTCCTATGAGAGTAGAAGTTTTAAATCCATTAAGAGTTCCTTTATTGAACACTTTAGTATTACTAAGCTCAGGTTTTACTGTTACATGAGCACATTATAGTCTACTATTAAATAATTATTCAAATGCAATTATTGGAATAATTAGTACTATTAGGTTAAGAATATTTTTTACTTTACTGCAAGCAATAGAATATTTGGATGGTTTTTTCTTAATTAGTGATTCCGTATACAGATCTGTTTTTTTTATAGCAACAGGTTTTCATAGGTTCCATGTTATAGTAGGTTCTCTGTTTTTACTTGTATCTACTGTTCGTATAGTTAAAAGACAATTTAATATAAAGCATCATATTGGGTTAGAATGTTCTATTTGATATTGACATTTTGTTGATGTTGTTTGATTATTCTTATACATTTCTATTTATTGGTGGGGAAGTATTATTTAATATTTAGATATAGTTTATAGTAAAACATTTGTTCTTGGTTCAAAAAAAATAAATAAATATTATTTTCTTCTTTTATAGTTTAATTAAAATATTTAGCTTCGGTCTAAAAGAAAGGATTTTTATTCTTTAAAGTTTTATAATTAGTTTAATTAAAATATATAGCTTCTAACTATATGACCCTTTTATTCAGGATTATATTTAAAGTAGTTTAATTAGAATTTAAAAAATATAGATTTGTGGTATCTAAGATGTAATTTTTAAAGATACCTTTAAACAGATTAGATTATTTAATTAATGAATTTGATATCTGCAAAATATCAAAAATGGGGATCCACTAATTATTATGGTTTTTTTTAATCGTTGATTTATATCTACAAATCACAAAGATATTGGTACTTTATATTTTTTTTTAAGAATCTATTCTGCTTTTGTCAGAACTAGGTTAAGCATAATTATTCGAACAGAATTGTCACAAGCAAGGCAATTAATTGGTAATAGGCAAATTTACAATGTTGTTGTTACCGCACATGCTTTACTTATAATTTTTTTTTTTATTATACCTGTAATAATTAGAAGATTTAGAAATTGGTTACTTCCTCTAATAGTAAGAGCTCCAGATATAGCTTTTCCTCGGTTAAATAATATAAGTTTTTGATTACTGCCACCAGCATTGTTTTTGTTGATTTTATCTGTATTTAATAGAGACAGGGTTAGAACTAGGTGAACTATTTATCCTCCTTTATCAAGGGTTCTTGCACATAGTAGTAGAGCGGTAGACATAGGGATTTTTTCATTACATTTAGCTAGGATTTCTAGTATTTTAAGATCAATAAATTTTTTAGTAACTATAAGTAATATAAAATTAAAAAGGTTCGATTATAATAATTTAAGTCTTTTTTGTTGATCTGTAATTGTAACTACTATTTTATTAGTATTATCTTTACCAGTATTAGCAGCTGCTATTACTATACTTTTATTCGATCGTAATCTAAATACTAGCTTTTTTGATCCTATAAGAGGTGGAGACCCTATTCTATTTCAACATTTATTTTGGTTTTTTGGACATCCAGAAGTTTACATTTTAATTTTACCAAGATTTAGGATAGTTAGTCAGATTATTGTTTTTTATTCTAGAAAAAATAATATTTTTAGATATTATAGAATAGTGTGGGCAATATGTGGTATTAGATTTTTAAGGTTTTTAGTGTGGGCTCATCATATATTTAGCGTAGGTATAGATGTTGACTCCCGGGCATATTTTACTGCTGCTACAATAATTATTGCCGTACCTACTAGAATTAAAATTTTTTCATGAGTTTCTACTTTACTAAGGAGAATAATTACTTGGAGTTTATCTATATATTGATTTTTTAGGTTTTTATTTTTATTTACAATCAGAAGATTAACTAGGATTGTATTGTCAAATTGTAGTTTAGATTTAGTTTTACATGATACTTATTATGTAGTAGCCCACTTTCATTATGTTCTATCTATAAGAGCAGTTTTTACTATTTTCGCAAGATTTTTTCATTGATTTCCTTTATTTTATAGAATAGTGTTTAATATATATTTAAGAAAAATTCATTTTTGGTTAATATTTATTAGAGTTAATTTAACTTTTTTTCCACAACATTTTTTAAGATTGGCTGGTATACCTCGACGTTATAATGACTATCCTGATTTTTTTTTAACCTGAAACATTATTTCATCTATTGGGTCAATAATTAGTGTTGTAAGAGTATTATTTTTTATTCTTCTTGTATGAGAAAGTATTGTAAATAAAGTAGAATTGGAAAATATTGAGCATATATATAGTAGAGCATTAGAATTTTCTATAAGGGTACCCCCAATTTCGCATACTTGGTTAGAAGGACCTTTTAAAGCTTAAACTTAGTATGATATATTTATTATTATTATTTTTTTTATTATTATTTTTTATTTAATAAATAAAAATAAAGTGGTTTTTACAATATTAAAAATTCTTTTTATTTTTTTAATTCTTTTTATTTTTTTTTGGATTTTAGAGTTATTTGATATAAAAATTCTTTTTTTAAGAAATTTAAATTTTTTAAATAATAATTTAACCTTATATATGGATTTTTACTCAAGGTTATTTGTTGGATTACTTATTATTGTAAGAGGTTCAATCTTATCATATAGTAAGTGGTATTTTAGAAGAGAAGTAAGACTTAAATATTTTATAATTTATATAATGTTTTTTATAACCTTTATAATAATCTTAGTTAGTTCACATTCATTCTTCTTATTGATAGTCAGGTGAGAGAGGGTAGGTATTATATCTTACTTGTTAATTAGATGGTGAATGGGACGGTCGGAAGCTAGTGTTTCAGCTATACAAGCAGTTTATTATAATCGATTAGGGGATTTAGGGTTTATATTTTTTATAGTTTATGCATTATATTTTAGAAGAAAGCTTTATGTAGATTCTTATTTTTATTCTTATATTAGTTTTTTTCTTTCTTTTTTTATTATAATTAGAATTATTGCAAAATCATCTCAATTTATTTTTCACTCTTGGTTACCTAATGCAATAGAAAGGCCTACCCCTGTATCATCTCTTCTTCATTCTTCTACAATAGTAGTGGCAAGAGTTTTTCTTCTTATTCGAATAATTGAAAGTTTTAATATTTTAGTACTAGAATTACTCATGTTTCTTGGTAGAGTTACTATACTTTTTAGGGCTGTTTGTGCTTTTAGACAAAGTGATTTAAAAAAAATTATTGCTTATAGTACAACAAGCCAATTAAGGTTAATAATTCTTAATTTATCCATTAGGAATGTGGCTCTAACTTTTTTTCATTTATGTATACATGCTTTTTTTAAAAGCATGCTTTTTATAAGGGCAAGAGTATTTATTCATAGAGCTAGTAATAATCAAGATATTCGTGATTTTAGAAACGTTTTTTTTTTTACTAAATTATGTAATTTAAGAATATTAGTATCTTCTTTTAGTTTGATAAGAATACCTTTTTTATGTAGGTATTATTCTAAAGATCTTATTTTAGAGAATACTTGAAGGCCTGTTATAAATCGTTTTTCATTCTTTTTGTTCTTTTTAGCTTCAGTTTTTACTGTTGCTTATAGTTTCCGTATAATTTTTATTATATTCAGTTCTTTTATAAAAAATACAAAATATATTAAAATAATTAGACAAGAGAAAATAAGAAATAATTTTAGGTGATTTTTTACATTAACTTTTTTTTCAATCTTGTCTAGAATAATTCTAAATAGAATATTATTTAAAGTAATTCAGGAAGAGTACTTAAGTGTTAGTATGAAGATCTCTCCTTTTTTTGTTATTTTTTTTAGATTCTTAATATCTTTTATAATTTATTTAAAAATTTTTTTATCTAGAAAATTTAGAAAAACTTTTTACTATAACCCTTTATTTCATAGTATATACACTTTTACTGTTAAAAAAGTAACAAGGTTTCTTTGGTTTTTCGAATTTATTTGGGTCGAATTTATATGTGTACTTTGAATACAAAAAATTATAAGTAAGTTTAATAGTTTAAACATAGCAAATCGTTTATATATTATATTTTTAATATTGAGATTTTTTATATTATTATATTTCATATTTAGTTTTCTATGTATATAATTAAATTCAAAATAATTTAATAAAAATTTAAATTTTGTAAATTTAATATCCTACACTAAAATAGGTTTTGAATAAAAAATAGTATTAGTGTCTGAATAAAGTAAAGAATTGTAAACTCTTTTAAACGTTGAATTTATATACGTCTAATACATTACATATTATTTTTTAATAAATGTAGAATATGTACATTATTAATAATAATAATTATTATCAAAAAATTTTTTTTAAAATTTTTCTCTTCTCTAAGTAGGATAATTTAATCCAATGACTTTAGGAGTCATTAATAGTCTTTTTAATTAAGAACTCTTAGATAAAAGTATTACAGTAGCTTATTTAAATGCTTTAATATCTATTATTTACTTATATTTTTTTTATTTTTCTTAAGATATGTAATTTAGGCAATTATTTATTTTACCTAGTGGATTTTTTAATTCTGATTAATACTATTGTGCCAGCTATCGCGGTTATACAAGAAGAATAAGTATTTATTGTAAAAAGTTGTAATGAAGTAAAGAAATATCTTTAATATTAGTTTAATATATTTTATAGGTATATTATTACATAATAATAAAAACGGATTAGATACCCGTGTATTTTATGTATTTAATAATTTATTTAGTAAAAAAAAATTAAACTGTTAGACGGTGTATTGTTAACTACAGGGAAATTCGTTAATTAATTGATAATCCTCGTTAATTCTACCTTATATTAAGGTTGTGTATGTCCGTCAAGTAACCATATTATAATATGTATATACTAATAATAGTTTAAGATTATATGTCAGGTCCACATGCACTTATTATAAGGGTTTAATGAATTTTTATATATATTTTTTTTTATCAGGAAAAATGTTATTTTTGAATGCAAACCTGTTAGTAATTTAAGTTTTATTGATAATTAAATGAATTATGTTAATAATGAGTACTCACCGCCCGCTATTTAATTATTTTTATAATTAAAAAGGCGTAACAAGGTAGTTTATTTAGAAAAATAAACTGGTCCAAAGTAATAATTCATAAAAACTGCTAATTTTTATTTGTCCTTTTTTATTTTCAAGGGCTTACTTTGTATTTCTTTATTAAAAAGAAGCTTTTAGAAGTAATATACTTTTAATATATTGAAGAATAAAATTTTATTCCTTTTTTCAGAGTTAGGATAAATTTTCTTAAAGTCCATGTTATTGTCATTAACAAAGTATATAAGCTTATTTTATACTCTGATATAAGAATTTAGGTTATTTTGTAAACTTAAAACCTTCAAAGTTTTAGAAATTATATTTTATTAATTCTTATTTTAAAGGGTATAGTTTAAACATGAAAATATTGAGTCTATAACTCAGAGATATTAATTTATTTTATTATTACTCTTAAATTGTTTTTTTTTAACTACCGTTATCTTGTTTATTTTATTATTATTAATTTTTTTTTTTTTATCATTTTTTAGTTCAAGTATAATTATTTTATGAGTATATATAGAGGTAGTGAGTTTAATTATTTTTTTTTTTTTACTTACATATATAAGGGGAAATATATTATATAAAAATTTACTAATTATTAAATATTTTTTCATTCAAACTATTTCTAGATGTTTTATTCTTGTTTTTATAATTACAGATTTATTTTTTTTTTCTAATCCTACTTTTATTTTATTTTTTCTTTCAGTAAAAATTAGACTTTTTCCTACCTATAGGTGAGTTCTAGAGCTATACTCTAGTTTATCTTTAGAAGAATGTTTTGTTATAAGAGTTATTCCTAAAATTATCCCTGTAATAATATTAGTTAGTATAAGAAATAATATTTTTATTTATATTCTATCCTTTTTATCAATTTTTTTTAGGAGGATAAATGGTTTAAAATATTCTGATATACGTCAAATTATAGCAATATCCAGTGTAATAAATATAAGGTTTTTAATTTTAAGTAGTTTTTTTAGAACTTTTTTATTTATATTTATAATATTTATTTATATTTATAGTATATATATTTTTTTTATAATATTAAAATTTAATAATTCATATAATTTAACTTCTTTTGATAATAAAAATAAAAAAATTTTTTTTTTAAGTATTTTATTATTAAGATTAGCTAGACTACCTATTACTTTTTTATTTTTTTTTAAATTTATAATAATTGTTTATTTATTAGATATAGGTTACACTCCTTTAATACTATTTAGTGTATTAATTGTAAGTATAGTAAATTCTATTTTCTACACGCGAGCTATAAATTTTTTTATAAATATTAATGGTTTTAAATACTTTTATATACAAAACAGTGTTTTAAAAATTTTTAGATCTAGTTTTTTTTTATTATCTATTTTTAGAATTATTATATTTTTTTTTTTTTTTTAGATTATTTTATATTTTTGATAATAAAAGTAGTCAAGCAAATATATGCATATTAACTGTTAATTAATAAATAGGATATATAATAATATCCGTCTACTAGTCTTGATTCGTAATGGAGCATTAGTTAATCTCTTATATAGATCTTTTGTACGTCTACCTTCTCCTATTAACATTTCATATATATGAAATTTTGGATCTACTATTGGTTTATTTTTAGTTTCTCAAATTTTAACAAGAATTTTTTTAACTATACATTATATTTCCGATGTGACTTTAGCTTTTGATTCTGTAGTTCACATTATTAATGAGGTAAACTATAGGTGAATTATTCGTTATATACACATAAATAGGGCTAGTTTTTTTTTAAGATTAATTTATTTACATATTAGACGTAGGGTATATTATAAGCGATACTATAGTACATTTGCATGAATTATCAGAGTAATCTTATTAGTTTTATCAATACTAACTGCTTTTTTAAGATATGTTTTACCTTGAGGACAAATAAGTTTTTGAAGAGCAACTGTTATTACTAATATAGTTTCAGCTTTACCTAAATACAGAACAATAATTGTATACTGATTATGGGGTAGATTCTCTGTAAGAGCTCCTACTCTAACTCGTTTTTATACATTTCATTTTCTTTTCCCTTTTTTAATTGCTATTTTCGCAATTTTACATTTGTACTTTATTCATTCTAGTAGGGGATCAAGGAATCCTTTAAGAATATATAGTGATAATATAAAAATCCCTTTTTGACCTTATTATAGGATTAAGGATATTTTAAGGTATATTGTAGTTTATTCTATATTTCTTTTAGTAGTTTTTTTTTTTTCTGATACTTTTTCTGATCCAGATAATTACCAAAAAGCAAATCCTTTAGTAACTCCTGTTCATATTAAACCTGAGTGGTATTTTTTATTTGCTTATGCTATTTTGCGTTCTATTCCTAATAAATTGCTGAGGGTTATTTCTTTAATTATATCAGTATTAATTTTTATTTTTTTACCTTTTTCCCAAGGGAAATTTAGTATGAGTGTTATATACCAGTTAGTTTTCTGATTATGAGTATTTGATTTTATGATTTTAACATGATTAAGGAGATGTCCTGTAAAAACAGTTTTTAATTTCATATCTCAAGTATTTAGGTTATTTTATTTTTTTTCTTTTATTTTTTTCTCATTATTATAATTTTTTTTTAGTTTATTATAAAAAACATTTACATTTCAAGTAAAAAAAAACATTTTGTTAAATATTAATTAGTTTTATTTTAAAATTAAAGTTTTGGGGACTTTGGAAACTAAGGTTTTTTTTCATATTAGTATTAATAATTACACAATGTCGGAAAAACGAATATTTTTGATAAAAATAAACATGAAAGTAATATAGTTCTTTCTTGTGTAAATAAAATTTATATAATAATTCTATATTTTTATAAAAATAATAATAAATATTTTGTAATTTAATCGTTAGATTATCTTTTTTAATTTTTTTTTTAGGGTTATTTTCTATCCTTTTTGTATGACGGTTTTACAATTTTTAAAGTAAAATTTACTTTACTCGAAATAAAGTGATTTATATTTTTTAAATACTGTTTTGTGTAAAAAATAGTATATTCTTATAAAAAAATATAGTGATTATATGTTAAGCAAACTTTATTATAACTAGTTTAAACCTAATGTTTTAAACTTTTTAAAATTTATATTTTAATACGGCTATAGGGGTCAGCTCTATAGGCAAGGAAAATTTAAGTATAGTTAAAAGAAATATTATAAAAAACCTTAAAATTTAAAGTGTTTTAAAAGTGTGTAAACTTTTTATTGTTATTTTATTAATATTTTTTAAGTACTAATATAGGTTTATTTAATATGGTAAGAATAAGTAATTTATGGTTATAATTTTTAGATTTAATATTTATTTAAATAAATACTCTTATAAAATAAATAAAAGTACTCAAATATAATATATACTATTTACTAAATGTTTCTCTAGATGATCCTTATATCTAGTTAATTAGCACATATGGATGACTAAAACTTATTCTCTTATTATATATTCCTTAATTAGGAGTATATAGAGCTAATATATATTATATTAATTTATATTTATCGAAATGAAATTACATTAAAGGTAAAATATGCCTTTATAATATAAAAGGACGAAAAGACCCTAGGTAATTTAGGTTAATAAATAAAAAATAATATTTAAAAACTTTACTGGGGCGGTAGGTATTTATAATTAAACAATATTTTTTAACTATATTATTATAATATTCTTATGATCCTTTTTATTAAGATTTGGAGTAAATTAACCCTAGGGATAACAGCGCAATATATAAAAAGAGTTCTTATCGAATTATATATTTACGACCTCGATGTCGGCTTAATAACATTTTATGGTGCAGTCGTTTTAAAATTGAAGATTGTTCCTCTTTTATATTATTACATGAGCTGGGTTTAGAGCGGAGTGATCTAGTTCGGTTTTTATCCTTTATTTATATTCTAAATAGTACGAAAGGAAATTTAGTTTTTTATTTTTTAAATGCCTCACATAAATATTAATACTGCTATTTTTCTAGAGATTTTCGCTAGATGCATTTTTATACATTTTTTTATAAAAATAAAATAATTATTTGCTATTTTTTAGTCTTAGATTAATATCATTTTTTAGATTATCTTATAAAAAATACATATGAGTTTTTTTTTATTCATTTTTTTTTTTACTTTACTATATAAAATTTTTGTTTATAACTGGAGATAGTTTTTTTTCAGGACAATTTATATTTTTTAATTTTGATTCAGTCTCTCTGTTTTTTTTGTATTTGAGTGTTTGGGTTTGTTTATTTAGTTTTTTACCTATAATATACAGTGAGAACAAATCATCTTTTTTTTTATTTTTGTTAATTATAACTGTATTAGTTTTTTTATTTACTACAAATAATATTTTTATATTTTTTCTTACTTTTGAACTATCATTAATCCCAATTATTTTTTTAATCACATCCTGGGGTTCTTATAAAGAGCGAATTTTTAGTGCTTACTATTTTTTAATATTTACTATAATTACTTCAATTCCTCTCCTTATTTTAATAAGGTTAATAGTTTATTTAAGGTTTAGTAATTATTTAAATAGCTTTTTTTTAATTTCAATAAGAAGAAGGGTTAATAATATTCCTTGATTTTTAAAAATTTTAGTATTAATAAGGTTTATAAGTAAGTTACCTATTTATGGTCTACATATTTGATTACCTAAGGCCCATGTTGACGCTCCAGTGAGAGCTTCAATAATCTTAGCTAGGGTTTTATTAAAATTAGGTAGGTACGGTCTAATGCGTATTTTTTTTATTATAAGTTTTATAAGGTTATCTTTTTTTTTTGTATTACTCAGAGTTTTAAGATACTTTTTTACAGCAGTAATTTGCATGCGTCAAGTTGATATAAAAATTTTGGTTGCTTACAGTTCTGTAAACCATATAAGTTTAGCTTTTTCAGGTATTTTTAGTTATTATTACTTGGGTTTTAAAAGAAGTTTTTTTATATTTTTTAGACATAGAATTGTATCTCCTATAATATTTTTCTTTGTACATTTTATAGTATTTCGGTCTATAACACGTTTAATACATAGAAATAAAGGGTATTTTTCAATATATAGTACTATTATATATTTTATATTTATCTTTTTTATTATTAATTTAAGAGTCCCCCCTTTTATTAACTTTTTCGGTGAATTTAGAATTTTTAGTTCTTTATTTTTCTTTAATAATTACTTTTTTTTTTTTATTTTATATGGATTTATAATATCTGGTGTATATGTCTATAATTTTTTTACTACCTCTACTCAAAGAAAACCTAATTGAAGATTTTCTTCCTTAAGTATTTACTTTAACGAAATTTTTATTTGTATAATTTCTTTAGTTAGGATTTTACTTAGTTCATTGTTTTTAGACACTATTATATAAAAACTTTAGTTTATTTTAAAATATTACTTTTGCTAAGTAAAGAAAAAAATTTTTTTAAGTTTTATTTGTTTAATTCTTTTGAAATTAATGTATTATTTTTTCTTCCTATTAAAATGGTTTTATTTATAGTATTTATTTTTTTTATTATTACCGTTGAAATATTTAATAATTATTCTAAATCTATTAGAATTTTTCTTACTAAATCTATTTATTTTATTTTTCAAATTATTTTAGTTACTTTTATTTTAGTATTTTTTTTTAATTTTTTTTCTTTAATTCCAAGAAGTATTAGGTTTTCTTCTTTAATAATTTCTTTATTTTTTAGTTTTTCTTTATGATTAGCTTCTTTTTTTTATATATTTTGAAAATCTATTAATTTCAATGTGGCACATTTCTTACCTGTAGGTACACCTATAAGGTTAGTTTTTTTATTAGTTTGAATTGAAGTGGTTAGCATATTAGCACGTCCTATTGCTTTAAGAGTTCGTTTAATAGCTAATATTACAGCTAGGCACCTTTTAATACATTTGGGCTCAAGTGGATTATTTAATATTACTTATATATTATCTATTTTTATTTTCCCTATTTTTATAGCTTTAATATTTTTAGAAATTAGAGTAGCATTAATTCAAACTTACGTTTTTTCAATACTTTTATCACTATATACAGCTGAAGGTGCAAGAGAATAATTAACATTTATTCAAATTAAAGATGGTATTATTAGTTTTCTTATTATTTTTTTTTATTAGAATTTCAATTTTTTTTTATACCCCTATAAAATTAGTAATTTGTATAGAATTTTTATATGTTTATTTAATTTTTTCATCTCAACGTTTCCTAGCTTTAGGTATAAATATTAGAATATATATTATAATTTTTTCTGCTGCTGAGAGAATTTTAGGTTTAACATTAGTTATAGATACTAGAAAATTTTTTGATTTAAAGCATAAAAGTAATTTTGGTTTTTTTTAAATTATTTTTTGATGATATTATATAATTTTAATTATGATATAGTTAATAGATTAATCTTATTTTTTTCTTTACTAATTTTTACCGGTGGGTCTTTATTTACAAATATTTTAATAATTTTAATAAGTATTATACTTTTGATTACTAGTACAGCTTATTTATATAATTTACTATTTTTATGCTTATTATTAGGAATTATATATGTAGGTGGTATAATACTATTTTTTTCCTATAGTATTATACTTAGTAGATTAAAATCTACATTAAGTATTAACTTTTCTACATTTTATTTACTATTATTTTTATTATTATTATTTTTTTTTAATAATTATTTTTTTTTTAGAAATAATAACTTAGATATATTAGATGTTTATTTTTTTACTTTTTCTTTATTTTTTTTAAGGATAGTTATTATTTTAAGGGTTTTATTTAATTGTGTAAGCTTATGTTTAGAAAAACATTATTAAATTGTAAAAATAAACTAAACTAAGTTATAGGTGTCATCTGCCTAAAATGTAAATTTTAAATTACTTTTTACTCATGTTATTTATTCTATTTCTGCTTCTATCTTTATCTTTACTTTTATTAGTTGCTCTTTTAGTTTTAGTGGAACGGAATATTTTAAGATTACTACAAATTCGTAAAAGACCTAATATAGTAGGGATTTATAGAATTTTACAAACAGTAATAGACAGGATTAAGTTGTTATTAAAACAATATATTTTAAAAAGTACATATGGTTTATTTTTTTTTATTTTTTCCCCTGTATTATCCTTAGGTTTAGCTTTGTTAAACTGAGTAGTTATTCCAATACCAGCAGTATTAGTGAGTAACAATTATTCGGTTTTATTTACTTTATTTATTAGTAGTGTAATAGTATATACTATTGTGTGAGCTAGATGAGGATCAAGTAGTATTTATTCTTTAGTTAGATCTATCCGTGCTGTAGCTCAAATAATCTCTTATGAGGTTGTTATTAGATTTTTTTTTTTATTTTTTTTAATATATTTTAAAAGTTTTAATTGAGAAGGTTTCTTTATTTTTAACCAAAGATCTTATAATATTTTTTTTTTTTTTTTATTTTTTTTATGATTTATTATTATATTAGCCGAATTAAACCGAACTCCTTTTGATTTAGTAGAAAGGGAATCAGAGTTAGTAAGGAGATTTAATGTAGAGTACTCTAGGGCAAGGTTTACTTTACTATTTTTATCTGAATATGTTAATATTTGATTTATGTGTAGTATTACTTATGTAATTTTTTTTGGGTTAGGGGTATCTTTTTTTTTGATTTTTTTTTTTATTTTTATTTTAGTTTTAATAGTAGTTTTTTTACGTAGAACTTTACCTCGTTATAAATTTACAGATTTAATTTTTTTAACTTGAATTATTTTAATACCGTTTGTAGTTTTTATTTTAATAATTAGAACTAGATTATAAAAATTATAATAGTGTAGTTTAATTAAAATATTAATTTTCCAAATTAATGATCTTTTTATAATAAGTGCTATTAGT